ATTTATTTTCCTATAATATCCTCATTGACTTTTACCCTTTAATCTAGTAGATACTGATCAAAAGTTTATATAAACAGAACATTATGTTCTATGCTTTTATTACATTAGCCCTACTGGTTATGTCTGTAGAATGATAACGCTCGATACTCGCTGGTTGGCTAATAGGCAGGGCATTAGCATAAACCTGTTGTAATCTATTTTAGCCCTTGGTGTGAAAGTGTCACCTTTGTTCTCGTGGTAGATATCACCTGTGGAATTAGGTCAATTTATAATCTATGTGCCCTAACAGATTAAATCCTAATATAAATGCATGCTGACAGCATCTAACCATGCCTTAATTCGTGATAATCGATCACTAATCTATAACGATAGTCAGGACCAGATTGCTTTAGGTAAGCCTAGCAAAGTGCAAAACTATTGACTTTGCTAATGTTGTATTCACTGAATCACTTATTAATACGGGAACGGTATAACGCTATCCGTCACAGAACTAATATCTCTACAGTGATGTTATGTCTTAATATAGATTATACTGGAGAACCATAGCGGAGCTCGGCTGAGACATACAGCGTAGCGGTAGGTCGAACCGAGCGGTACCCCGCTCGTTAAATAGGTCTTCTACATCCCCCTTCTTTTAGTAACTTATTCCATAAATTAATTTATGTTAACCCTGGAGCCCCGATCGGGGCTCTCTTTTAAATATAACTTTTCTGCATCCCTGAACACCGCTTGCGTTATCAAGGAGAATATATGCAAATGAATATTTGAACACTGAGAATGTAAAGGTTTACATTAAAAGCAAGCGAAAGAAGTATAATAACCAAAATTACATTCTGTAGCTTTAGTTTTAGAGAAAACACAATTAATGTTTAAACGCATATCTAGTAATTATTATACACATATATAATGACAAACGCAGTATCACAACCACGATACCAATTCCAATCCTTTCCCTTCCATCTCGTTGAAGCTAGTCCTTGGCCTCTTCTGACAGCTAATGCAGTACTATCTATGACAGTTGGTGGAGTTCTATACATGAACGGTATCGCACACGGATCAACTCTACTAACACTAGGGTTCCTATCAACACTATTCGCATTCATTCTATGGTTCCGAGACATCACTGCCGAAGGTACATACCTTGGAGACCACACACTGATTGTACAAAAAGGTCTAACAATGGGAGTTACACTATTCATTGTTACTGAAATCTTCTTCTTCCTATCAATCTTTTGGAGATACTTCCACTCTTCACTTGCTCCTACTGTCGAACTGGGGTCACAATGGCCACCTGTAGGAGTTACAGCTCTTAACCCTATGACAGTACCTCTTCTTAACACTGTTCTACTTCTTTCAAGTGGAGCTACAGTAACATACGCTCACCACGCTGTTATCGAAGGTAACCGACGAGCAGCTATTATCGGTATGGCACTAACAATCCTACTAGCCGCACTATTTACAGCACTACAAGGACTAGAATACGTAGAAGCAGACTTTACAATTGCAGATGGAGTATACGGATCATGTTTCTTCTTTTCAACAGGATTCCACGGATTCCATGTTATCATTGGAACTCTTTTCATTGCGGTAATGTTTTTCCGGGTGATTAACTACCACTTTACAGCAGAACACCACATCGGACTAGAATCATCAATCCTATACTGGCACTTTGTCGATGTTGTATGGCTCTTCCTTTACAGATCAGTATACTGGTGGGGTTCAGACGGAGTATTCTAGTACTTCAGAAACCTATTTCAACAAATCCCCCTTCAGCTGTATAAGATTATATAAAAGAAAGGCATGTTGATATAAGGGAAAATAGCATAATTGGCAATGTACCACTTTGTCGAAGTGGGGTATGGCGGTTCGAACCCGCTTTTTCTCGTTTATCTGATGTATATAACTATCAATGCTAACATTTCAACACTTGGGAATGTGAAAATATTTCCTTATAAAAGCAATAATCTTAGATTATCTTTACATACTTGAGCGTGCTAATATTCAGTGGTTCTAATAAGTACGTAATCTGCAGAGTCCCAGCTGGACTTTTCACTAGAATACTTTATTCTGTCTAGGTGAACTGGTTATATACCTTTAGCCTTCTATTATAGTCTTATGGGCTTAAGCCTATTGTTCACATTATACTTTTTCCATTTGGAAACTATTTCTAACTATTATGACTCTATCGCTAGTTCTATTTCTTATTGGGATTCTAGGTTTTATTCTTAACCGAAAAAACATTATCCTAATGATCATTTCTATCGAAATCATGCTACTAGCGGTTACTCTGCTAGCTCTAGTTAGCTCATACCAATTCGATGATATCATGGGACAAACATACTCTGTCTACATCATTGCTATTGCTGGCGCGGAATCTGCGATTGGTCTAGGAATTCTGGTAGCATACTACCGTCTACGAGGTAACATCTCTCTACGAACATAATGTATCTATCGATTCTTGCACTTCCTATGTTTGGTTCTGCTGTTGGTGGTCTATTCGGACGTAAAGTCGGTGTTACAGGAGCACATATTATTACAACAGGATGTCTTATGGCTTCTGCAGTACTAGCTATCGTAGCTTTCTACGAAGTTGGTCTATGTGGATCACCTGTTTCTATCGAACTATACAGTTGGATTGATTCTGAATTCATGCTTGTACAATGGGGATTCCTATTTGACAGACTAACAGTATCAATGCTTCTACCTGTTCTTATTGTTTCATCACTAGTACACCTATACTCAATCTCTTACATGGCTGAAGATCCACACAACCAACGGTTCTTCTCATACCTATCAATGTTCACATTCTTTATGCTAATTCTTGTAGCTGGAGATAACTACTTCATCATGTTCATTGGTCAACCATTCCCGGCCTAGCTTTGTCGTAAGATAAATGCTACACGTCACTAAATTGCTGGAACACCTTGTAGGCAATCAGCAGGTAACCTTAACTTAGATACCTCAGAGACTAAACGTGACGCAAGTATAATTACTTGATGATATAGTCCAACCCTTGTCGTGAGATAAGGAATTAAGTAATAATTATTAATAGTGTCGTCATATGATTGCAGTATTGAACAAGCTTTTATTATGACTGGCTCACTTTACGCAGGTGTAAAAGGCTCTAAGTACGGAAAACCTCGTAAAGTTAGTCTTGTTAAAGCTATGGTTCAACTTACACAACTACAAATCGATGTACTAGTTGGAACTATGCTAGGAGATGCTACAATGGAACGAGTTAAAATTAACCATAGTCCTCGACTACGGTTTGAGCAAACCTTTCCTATGCACGCTGCCTATCTCACACGTCTGTATGTGATCTTTATGGGTCTAGTAGGTAAACACCCTAGTGTAGTAACACGTAAGCCTGATCCGCGTACCGGTTCTATTTACAGTACTCTTCGACTTATTACCCTATCTTTTCCTTGCTTTACTCACTACTTTGATCTGTTCTATGTAGCAGGTAAAAAAGTAGTCCCATCTAACTTTGTGAGTCTTCTTACTCCTCGAGCACTTGCTTACTGGATTATGGATGATGGAGGGAAAGGTAGTTATGGTGAAATGATCCTACATACTCGGTCTTTTACACAGGCTGACGTGAATCTTATTCAAGACGCGCTAACTATTAACTTTGGTCTACGCACTCGCCTTATTGAAAAACACCCGGACAATGGGTAATCGTTATTCCAGTTAAACAAAGTCGACCACTGAAAGATATTGTTTCACCATATATGTGCCGATCTATGCTGTACAAACTATAATTATTATATAATAACCCCCCGTGGGAAGGTATTGGGATTTCATCTTACCTGCTCATTAACTTCTGGTACACTCGTATCCAAGCTAACAAATCAGGTATTAAAGCCCTTACTGTTAACCGTGTTGGTGATATGTTCCTATCTATTGGGTTCTTCGCTATTTTCTGGGTATTCGGTAATGTAGATTACGCTACTGTATTTAGTGTAGCACCATTCATCAACGAAACAGCTATCACAATTATTGGACTTCTACTACTTGTGGGTGCCATGGCTAAATCAGCTCAACTAGGGCTTCACACATGGCTACCTGACGCTATGGAAGGACCTACTCCTGTGTCTGCTCTAATTCACGCTGCTACTCTAGTAACTGCTGGAGTATACCTAATGCTTCGATCATCACCAATTATCGAATACGGACCTACAGTTCTTGTTATTATTACATGGGTAGGGGCTCTGACAGCATTCTTTGCTGCTACAACAGGACTTCTACAAAATGACCTGAAACGGGTTATTGCGTACAGTACTTGTTCACAAATGGGGTACCTATTCATGGCAGTAGGGCTTAGCCAATACAATGTAGCTCTATTCCACCTTGTAAATCACAGATTCTTTAAAGCGCTTCTATTCCTAGCTGCTGGTGCGGTTATTCACGGAATGGCTGACCAACAAGATCTACGACGACTAGGTGGTCTAGTTAACTTCCTACCATTTACATACACAGCTATCCTTATTGGATCACTATCACTAATGGCATTCCCATTCCTGACAGGGTTCTACAGTAAAGATCTTATCCTAGAAGTTGCACTAGGACAATACGAAGTATCTGGTAACATTGCTTACTGGCTAGGTACAATCTCAGCCGTGTTTACAGCATTCTACTCATTCCGGCTAATCTCACTAACATTCTTCACAGTGCCTAACGCACCTAAAGGAGATTACCTTCACGCTCACGAAGCACCTATGATTATCGTAATTCCACTGGTAATTCTATCAATCATGTCAATCAGATTTGGTTACGTTGCTAAAGATCTATTCGTAGGTCCTGGTTCTGATTTCCTATCTACAGCTCTATTCCAACACCCAGATCACATCTCACTAATTGAAGCAGAATTCGGACTTCCTCTAGTTCTTAAACTGCTACCTGCAGTGGGTAGTCTATTCGGTGCTGGTCTAGCAGTATACCTATACCATGCGGTGCCTGGTTTCACTATTAGTCTAACAGATAACGTGATCGGTAAAGCACTATACAAATTCCTTAACGGAAAATGGCTATTTGACATGGCATACAACAGTTTCATTATTAGCGGAGGTCTACGACTAGGTCATGTGATCTCTAAAGTAATTGACCGAGGGGTTATCGAAATGGTTGGACCATACGGTTTCAGCTCAGTTCTAACTAACACAGGTCGATCTGTTGCAAGCTACGATACTGGTGTTATCACTAGTTACGCACTATACATTATTCTAGGACTAATTTCATTCATCTTCCTACTATTTGCTCCAGTACTTCTACAAGGAGGTGGAGTAGACTCAGTAGTCGGAGGTGATCTAGGACTACTTCTAGTATACCTAAGTGCTCTAGTACTACTACCTACAGCTAAAGCTGTATCATCATCTAAATAATACCTATTTACTAAATCCCCACTCAAAGTAACACTTAAAAGAGAGGACAAGTATTCAATGTAATAATGAAAGTATAAACTTAAAAGTAATTATAAGGGGATTAGATTAGTGGTTAAATCACCATTCTTACACAGTGGCTACAGCCGTTCGATTCGGCTATTCCTTATTGACATGAACTGATATATTCAAAGGTTACTACGTCAAATTCCACAATGAGGATACACCTTATCAATATAATACACAAGTATGGATGTAAACTAAAATAGTAAGCATTAGTATATTGGGCCTAGTTATAAAGTATTACTAACTAACTAGAGGCGCAAAGCATTATGTGACATACATAGTGTTCAAATGTTTCAACACTTTGACTGCGGGCTAATTAAGGAAAATATATAAATTAATTATGTTAGATCTACTATCACGGCTCCTTAGCCCAGTTTATTGCGATGCTCCAGAACCATGGCAAATTGGGTTCCAAGATGCAGCTACAGATGTAGCACTGGAAATTTCAGAACTACACAACATTATCTTCTTCTACCTTATCCTTATTGCAGTTGCAGTAGGTTGGGTACTTGGATCAGTTATCATTAACTACAGCCAAGCAAAATCACCTATCGTGTACAAATACAGAAACCACGGTACACTTATCGAACTAGTATGGACAATTTCACCAGCGTTCATTCTAATTGCTATTGCATTCCCTTCATTCAAACTTCTATACCTTATGGATGAAGTTATTTCACCTTCAATGACTATTAAAGTTGTTGGACACCAATGGTACTGGTCATACGAATACAGTGACTTTGTGAACGATGACGGGGAATCAGTAGAATTCGATAGTTACATGATCCCTGACTCAGATCTTGAAGATGGACAACTACGACTTCTTGATGTAGATAACCGAGTAGTAGTGCCAGTTGACACAACTATCCGATTTATCGTAACAGCTGCTGACGTGCTACATGACTGGGCTGTACCATCTCTAGGAATCAAAATTGACTGTTGCCCAGGACGTCTTAACCAAACATCTGCGCATATTCTTCGAGAAGGGGTATTCTACGGACAATGTTCTGAACTATGTGGTGTATACCATGGATTCATGCCTATTGTAGTTGAAGCCGTTTCACAAGAAAAATACATTTCTTGGCTAGACTCACAAGCGTAATCGCGAATAGGCTATACTAAGTATAGTTATATTGTGGAGTAGGTCTTATACGTTATGTATCATTGACTTAATCCATACCCACATTTTCACACATATCATGCTAGCAGTACTCTACAACCTTCTAGAAGTTCTGATCGTGCTAGTACCTATTCTACTATCTGTAGCCTTTATGACAATCATCGAACGTAAAGTTCTTGCAGCAATGCAACGTCGTGTAGGGCCTAACAAAGTGGGATACTACGGAGTACTACAGCCGTTCGCCGACGCCCTTAAACTGGTAGTTAAAGAAACGGTTGTGCCCGCACAAGCTACTAAAAGTCTATTCTTTCTAGCTCCTGTGATCACTCTTATCTTTAGACTTCTAGGATGGGGTGTAATTCCATTTGGTGCAGGTCTAACACTTTCAGACTTCTCTCTAGGAATCCTATACACACTGGCGATTTCATCAATTGGTGTGTACGGAGTTCTATTTGCAGGATGGTCAGCTAACTCTAAATACGCTTTCCTTGGTTCACTTCGATCAACAGCTCAAATGATTTCATACGAACTTATTCTAAGTTCAGCTATTCTAACAGTAATTCTACTGACAGGATCATTTAACATCATCAGCATTATCGAAAGTCAAGAAGCAGTATGGTTTATTGTACCACTTCTGCCTATGTTTATCATTTTCTTCATCTCAGCTCTAGCTGAAACAAACCGAACTCCTTTCGATCTTCCAGAAAGAGAATCGGAACTGGTAGCTGGATTCTTTACAGAACACTCCGGTATGATTTTCGTGTTCTTCTTCCTAGGGGAATACTGTTCAATTGTACTAATGTCAACTCTTACAGCAATCCTATTCTTCGGAGGATACAACATGCCAGAACTATTTATTAACGATACGTTCATTAACCTGCAAAGTATCTTCCTTGGACTAAAAACATGTCTATTCTGTTTCCTATTCGTTTGGTTCCGAGCAACTCTACCTCGACTCCGGTAACTTGTGCCCTATCCCATAGTTGATAGAAACTGGGCCAACTTCGGGGAAATCAATTAAGTGACCACCCGAAACTTCTATAATAGAAGTTCAACGACTAGTTATTACAAAAATAACCCAGCTCTACACGTAGAGATGATATAGTCTAAACATTAACGAAAGTTATTGAATTATATAAAAGATAATATTTTGACGATCAACTCATGGTCTTCTGTTGGACAGGTATGCTTCCACTGGCAATTAGTCTAATTGTACTTGTACCAAGTATTCTAGTTGCTTTCGATGTAACACCTTACTAGTGTTATATTTTTCACATAATCCCCTCAGGGGCTAGTTAAGGTAACAGGAGAGACTTCTAATCACTCCGTAACGGGTTCGATTCCCGTTGGCTCCATTGACGATACTAATAAGTGTTGAAATATTTGAATGCTCCAGTATAACGCTTCTAATGTAATCCAATATTAGATAACTAAAAAACCTATAATCCAGCTAAAGTTAGAATATTTTCTAATTTAAGCTCATAAAAGTAAGGGGCAAGTTAAAAAGATGAAGACGAGCTTGTAAAGCGGTCACCACTCGGTTCGACCAATCGCTTCTCTGTAGTTCTCAGTTAAGCTCCGCTCTTTATTCTCCATTATTATCACCTTTAAGCTTTATTACAAAAAAATATGCACTGCTGATAATTTCACACTGTATCAGCTTATTAAAAGTATGGGTTTATATACAAGAGCTTACGAGTGGCCTTGTACTTGGATTGCAAATCTGATGTGTTAGGGTTCAATTCCCTTTAAGCTCTAAATAACATAAATAGGGGTGTAGTATAACGGTTAGTATAGAGATCTCCAAAGTCTTAGGCGGTGGTTCGATTCCATTCACCCCTGTATATAGTGCGAAAATATTATGCCTTATAAAAGCAATAACTTGATAAGCCTATAGTATAACGGTTAGTACATGTTGTTGATATCGACATAGTAGAAGTTCGATTCTTCTTGGGCTTATTTACGATTGCTTCGTTTGTATTAGTTCACATGAATAGCTTAATTTTGCACTTTAACCAGACTCTGTCAAGTTTATCTTATTCAACATCTCTACCAAGAGAAACCTTTGATATGAACATTAGTTCGTCTAACATTAGGCTTTGATATCATATAAAAATATTATTATGCGACTACTAAAATCTAACGCACTACTAAGTCTAGTGAACAGTTATGTTGTTGACTCACCACAACCAGCCAACCTTAGCTACATGTGGAACTTTGGTTCACTACTAGCTCTTTGCCTAGGTATCCAAATTGTAACAGGGGTTATCCTAGCTATGCACTACACACCTAACGTTGATCTTGCATTTATCAGTGTAGAACACATTATGCGAGACGTTAACTACGGATGGATGATTCGATACATTCACGCTAACGTAGCTTCATTCTTCTTCATCTTTGTTTACCTACACATTGGTCGAGGACTTTACTACGGATCATACAAATCACCTCGAGTGCTTCTATGGTCTATTGGAGTAATTATCCTAGTTCTTATGATGGGTATTGCATTCCTTGGATACGTGCTACCTTACGGTCAAATGTCACTATGGGGAGCAACTGTTATTACTAACATGCTTTCTGCAGTACCATGGATCGGACAAGACTTCGTACAGTTCGTCTGGGGTGGATTCTCTGTTAACAACGCAACACTTAACCGATTCTTCTCACTACACTTCCTGCTACCTTTCCTACTATCTGCTCTAGCTATTATGCACCTAATGGCTCTGCACGTACACGGAAGTAGCAACCCTCTAGGTATTAGCTCTAACGTGGACAAACTAGCAATGCACCCTTACTTCATCTTCAAAGATCTAGTAACTATCCTGCTATTCTTCCTAGCTCTAGCGCTAATCATCTTCTACATGCCTAACGTAATGGGTCACAGCGATAACTACATCCCTGCTAACCCTATGCAAACACCTCCGTCAATCGTTCCAGAATGGTACCTACTACCATACTACGCAATTCTACGATCAATTCCTAACAAACTCCTAGGGGTTATCGGAATGCTTGGATCACTTCTAATTCTACTGCTGATGCCAGTTCTTGACACATCACGAGTTCGAGGTAGCCAATTCCGACCTCTAATGCGATTCGCATTCTGGATCTTTGTGACAGATTTCTTCCTACTAATGTACATTGGTAGCCAACACGCCGAAGAACCATTCATTACTATCGGAGCTATCGCAACAGCTCTATACTTTGGATGGTTTATCGTTATTGTACCAGTTGTTGGTGTGATCGAAAACACACTAATGGACATTGCTACAGATAACCGATCATCTTCTGTTTAATCCCCTCTCTATTCTTACTACACTGAGCAAATATTATTAAGGCCAACATTTGAACACTAACATGTAATTAAAAGTATAGTATGCTTTAAAAGTAGTGCGAAAATATCTGTGGTCAGATTGAGGTAATAAACCTTGAAACCAGTTCGATTCTGGATATTTTAAAGTAACTATTACTAATATGTAGGGCTATATTAATCACATAATCATTACAGGTAAAGTTATACAAGGTCCAATAATCTATATAAACAATTATGCTTACAGCACTTCTTCTTATTCCTATCGTGGGATCACTAGCACTTCTTCCACTAAACGAAGAAACTAATGTTACACGAATTAAACAAATTGCTCTAGCGACATCAGTCATTAACTTTATTCTGTCTGTTGTTCTATGGGGTGAATTTGATTCAAGTTCAGTACAATACCAATTCGTACAAGAATTTAACACTCTAAGTTTCTGTCACCTTAACATTGGTATTGATGGTATCAGTCTATACTTTGTACTACTGACAACATTTATTACACCTCTATGTATTCTATCTAACTGGGATAACATTAAATTCGGAATGAAATACTACGTTATTGCTTTCCTACTTATGGAAACTATTCTAATCGCAGTGTTTGTAGTACTAGATCTTATGCTATTCTACATTTTCTTCGAAGCAGTTCTAATTCCGATGTTCCTAGTAGTTGGTATTTGGGGTGGTTCAATCACTCGAATCCGAGCTTCATTCCTTCTATTCCTATACACACTTGGTGGATCACTATTTATGCTACTAGCCATTATGGTAATTTACTACAATGTTGGAAGTACTGATTTCTCTGCTATTACACTATCAGATATGAGTCTAGATGCTCAAAAAGTCCTATGGCTTGCTTTCTTCCTATCATTCGCAGTGAAAACACCAATGGCACCATTCCATATCTGGCTACCTCGTGCTCATGCTGAAGCTCCTCTAGCAGGGTCAATTCTTCTAGCTTCTGTTGTGCTGAAACTAGCTACTTACGGTTACCTACGAATTCTAATTGGTATGATGCCAGATGCTACTTCATACTTCTCACCTCTAGTACAAACGCTAGCTGTTGTAAGTCTTATCTACTCATCACTAGCAACAATGCGACAATCAGACTTTAAAGCGCTCGTGGCTTACTCATCTATCGGACACATGGGAGTTGTAGTTCTCGGACTATTCTCTAACACTATTGTTGGTATCGAAGGAGCTATTCTTATGTCAATCGCTCACGGTGTTATTTCTCCAGCAATGTTTATCCTAGTTGGTGGAGTTCTCTACGATACATACCATACACGTGTTATTCGGTACTACCGAGGTCTAGTAGCCTACATGCCTATTTTCAGTATTCTGTTTTTCCTAGCGACAGCATTCAACATGGGTGTTCCTCTATCACTTAACTGGAGAGGTGAAAGACTAAGCCTTGCAGGTATCTTCCAAAAATCACCTATTATTGGTGTACTAGGTGCTTCAAGTATTGTGCTATCAGCATGTTACAGTATCTTCCTATTCAACCGAATCTGTTTCGGTGCTGTATCAGAATACATTACTACAGCTAAAGATGTAACACGACGAGAATTCATGCTACTTCTACCTCTACTACTAGTAGCTGTTGTATTTGGTATTTGCCCTAATGTAATTCTTAACGATCTACATGTAGGTGTAACACAACTGCTTTACAGTGCATAGTTATACTTTATTCAATCAATCCCCACTCAACGAATAGTTATATTCGCACACTTACTTGTTAAAAGAAAGGGGATATAACTAATTAATACTAATGCGTATAAAGTGTTCAAATATTTTTTTATGCTGTTAGATAACACAGGTGGAAGTCTATTTGGTAGGACGCTTACTTTGGGTGTAAGAGTTTACAGGTTCGAACCCTGTTCATCTGATACTATTTTAACTAATTTATTGTTGCTATAGCTTAATGGTAGAGCAGGATACTGTTAATATCAAGAAGTAGGTTCAATTCCTACTAGCGACTTATTAGTATCTCTATAAAAGTAGTACTAAATTATTAGTATGATTTTATTTTTGGTTATACCTACTTAAGGCAGTCTTTACTCGACCTTTTGTTATCTGGCTTAGATCTTTACCCTCTTTATATATTTAAGAGCATGAAGAACGTCTAATATGACGTAGCTATTAATATATTTACTTACATGAACACTTTTCTTCTTGATCTACTAGCCTTTGGTGCTGTTCTATCCGGTGTACTAGTTATTACATCGAAAAACCCAGTTATCTCTGTGCTATTCCTTATCTCTGTATTCGTTAATGCAGCCGCTTACCTACTACTCCTAGGTGTAGGATTCGTTGGTATTTCATACCTAATCGTTTACGTAGGTGCTATTGCTATCCTATTCCTATTCGTAGTTATGATGCTTAATATCCAACTAACCGAAATTGTTTCAGTTGGACGAGAATACACTAAAAACCTTCCTCTAGGTTTCATTGTAGGTTCACTATTCTTCTTTGAAGTTCTGTCTGTACTACCTGCTTCATACTCTGATGCTGGAGAACTACCTCTAGGTCTATTCAATTACATTAACGGTCTATTTCTAGGTGTAAGCAGTTCACTAACAGGATCTGATGTACACATGACATTTACAGGTCCAGCTGCTGATGACAACTTTACAGGATTCCTACAAATTGAAGCTATTGGACAAGGTCTTTACACTTACGGTTCACTATGGCTTCTACTAGGAAGTATTATTCTACTACTAGCTATGCTAGGACCTATTACACTATGTCTACGATCTGCTGAAGACAAATAGTTGTAATAAATTCATATAATCCCCTTTCCCGTAAAACTGAGCGCAGTCCGGGGAGGAAAGAGCTAAAAGTAAGCGAATATATACATTCAATCCCAGGCAAGCATGCTGGAATCGGTAAACAGATCTCATTTAAGTCGAGATGTCTATAGTGGCTTAAGGGTTCAAGTCCCTTTGTTTGTACACATATATAAGCGAAGTAGTGTAAAGGTAACATATCGGTCTCATGATCCGAAGAAAGTGGTTCAATTCCATTCTTCGCGTTTATAATTATTATCCCCGACGCCATCGTATAACGGTTAATACACTTGCCCTTCACGCAGGATATGAGGGTTCGATTCCCTCTGGCGTTAAGTGTTGAAATATTCCTATATCAGCCCGCATAGTTAAGTGGTATAACACAAATCTTGTAAATTTGAATTCGTGGTTCGATTCCATGTGTAGGCATAACACGTGACCTCTAGGGTAATTGGCAACCCGACTCTTTTTGGTAGAGTAGAATTCTTGTTCGAATCAAGAGAGGTCAGGTATATGTTTTATTGCATCTACTCGAGAGCATAACTCAGTTGGTAGAGTAGCCGACTTTTAATCGGTTTGTCGTAGGTTCGAGCCCTACTGCTTTTATTTCTAGTGTAATTGTGTATATATCTGGTATATCACTCTAATTGGAAGGACACAACTATGGCGAGGTGGTTCCGGTTGCTAACTGGACGGGACAAGGTCTCTTATGGGTTCGACTCCCATTCCTTCCGCAAATAGATTATGTGAGAGGGGATTACTAAAAACAAGGTATATTTTTACACTACTGCTCGTTGGCTAATCCAAACTTTTACAGTGAATGCTCCTTTTTTGTTTTTAGTTGTAAATGATGCGCTATCTACTAGAGCTAGGTTATCTTTACTGAATGAACCAATTTGTTGTGTTTGAACTGTTTGTCGTGGACGTGATCGTTCCATCATTAGTCGTCCTGATACACGCACTTTAATACCTACAATATGTGATGGCAGATCGCTTGCTAGTACATTAGCTGAGTCAATGTTTTTAACAGGAGAGATTGAACCAAATACACGTCGTAGAATTTGTGCTAGTGTGTAATCTTGAGTGTTCAGAGCAATAAATTGTGCTAGAATATGACCATCTAGGTAAGGGTAGTGCAGTTTAACCAGTCGCAGTTCTACTGGCCGTCCAAAGATTGAGCTCAGTGCTTCACCTAAGTTATTAACAGTATTACTGTTAAGAGCGTGATCAGCAGCAGGAATGTAGTAGAATACATGAACCACAACAGAGTTAGCAGAAACAGTGAATACTGGTTTACCAGCTAGTGCTTGGATAGGTGAGAAGAAGTGATTAATAAGACTCATAGCACTACGTGTAGCGTTAAGCATGTTAGCACTTCCTGCTTTTTTATCATAATTGTGACTAGTTACTAGCATATTACCACCTGGTAGATAGTATTTAGCTAGACTTTGTGTTAAGATGTTTTTCATAAATTTATGTTAAGTATATGTATGACCATTCCGATGAAGTTAACTCTCTATACTCAAGAGCACTTTATATAGCCGAAAAAAGGGGTTGAACCTTTGTCTTACCGTTATGAGTGGTAGGTTTTGACCGACTAAACTATTTCAGCTTAAAAGACTAAGCACACCAATAGGCCAAATTCTGTTTAAAGCTGATTCTTGTCTATAATTCTATAAAGGGTCTCACATGGGTGTATATGTCAAAATGTAGATAATTACACAGGAGTTAATACTCTAATCTAAGTGTGAAAATATCTATCATCTATATTCTCTGTACCATTACCACAGCTCCTGCTGTTCAGTAGTTACTGACATGCAATAATTGACCTCGGACCTTCCTAATAAGTTTGATCTTATCCAGCTATAGTCGCCTTAGTCTTACTTTTAAGCCAATTAAATAAATGGGTAAAACCACAGAATCGAACTGAGGTATCTTCAACCACAATGAAGCGTTCTACCATTGAACTAGAATTACCTGTTATAATACATAAACAGTACAAATGAGACGGGCAGGACTTGAACCTACAGTGAACTAAATCGACCGGTTTACAGCCGGCTGCATTACCAATTATGCGTACCTTCTCTTTTAATTTATCACTATGCAATGAAATTGCTTTGACCTGGACTTGAACCAAGGCCCCAGAATCTTCAGTTCTGTGCTCTACCAGTTGAGCTATCGAAGCGATTAAGTATGGAGAAATAGGGAATCGAACCCTAACGTCCGTGATGCAAACACGGAATACTAACCATTATATGATTTCCCCTGCTAGGTTTCTTTTAAATGGGGTAATACTTTAATCCAATAATATTGTTAAATAATCCATTATGTTTAATGAATAATGGAGGACCAGAGCGGAGCTCGGCTGAGAACTACTGCAAAGCGGTTGGTCGAACCGAGCGGTTGCCGGTTAAGAAGTTTATCTTATATTACCTCCCTCTCTTTTAGAGATAATTATATAAAATTATTCTTATTAGTTCTAATCTAGATAACTTATTAACAAAAGCTTGAACACTATCCAAGTGTAAAAATATTAAATTGTAATTAAAATAGGTGCCATGAAAGGGGATTTATTGAGAAATTGTAGTTCGGTTAATAGCTGATCGTTGGTCAGTAAAGTATAGAGCACCTTTACCTAGTTCGTATACAAATCCTAGTGTTAGAACTGTGAAGAAGATAATAGCGATCCAGAATCCGTAAATTGAAACACTGTATAGTGTTACAGCAATAGGGTATAGTAGAAGAATTTCTAGGTCAAAGATTAGAAAGAGAATTCCAACTAGGTAGTATTGGATACTGAAAGGAGCTCGAGTTTGTCCGTAAATAGGAGAGACATATATATTACTGCGTGTTATCGCTTCATTATCTCACGACAATGGTTAGACTATATCATTATAGATGGCTTTCTAGAGAATTATTCTTAGTCGTTGAACACTTCTGTTAAGAGAAGTTGCTGCTGATTATCTTAATTAAGACGTTTCAGTATTTAACCATACCGGTCGTGGGGTTCCGGAGGGCACTCTAATATACCCACATTCGTAAGCAGTTACTTTTTCTGTGTCTGGTCGATTTGCAGCTAGTAGTACGTTAGCCATAAGAAGAATAACAACTAGTACAGGAATAAATAGAAATAGAATTGTGATTGAGTTCATTAGTAGTAGAATAGTGTTAGAGCCAGTAGACTAGTGCTATTTAGAATGATAGATGGTTTGAACACGAATAGTGTAATAGCCATTGTTAGTGTTGCGATTGAGAATCTGTGTACATTACCCAGTTTGTTTTCTCCTGATTGTGTTGATGTTTCCACTGTTGCTGTGTCAAAGTGAATAACTCGAACAATTTTCAGGTAGTATGAAGCACTAATAACAGATACAACGATTGCAACAATTGATAGGAAGTAGTATCCACTGTGTGTTGCAGAGTAAAGAACCATTTGTTTTCCAAAGAAACCAACTAGAGGTGGAACCCCTCTCATAGAGAAGAGAACCAGAGAAAGAGAAAGTCCTAGTAGAGGGTTAGATCGGAATTGTCCTGCTAGATCTGTGATGAATTGTACATCTGTACCGTATCCATCAGATCGACTAACTGATGAGTAAAGCATGTAACCGAATGCTAGTAGAATTAGGAAAGCATTTAGGTTAGTAATACTGTATTGCACAATGTAGAACAGGAATGATTCGATTGATTCTTCGCTGTTAACCGCTAGTGCTAGTAGAAGGAATCCAACGTGTGAAATTGTACTGTAAGCAAATAGTCGTTTAATACGGTTTTGAGCTAGACCAACTACTGTACCAATAATAAGTGATAGTAGTGATGAAATTAGTAGTAGGTTTTTCCATACATCAAATGATACACCATCGATAAGTAGTGATAGTGAAGCACCTGTAAATCCTAGTCCACTTTGTAGTTCTAGTAGAAGAACAAAGATAGAGATTTTTGGCATAATAGCTAGCCATGTTGTAACAATAGTTGGAACACCATCGTACACATCAGGAGACCAATTATGGAAAGGAGCAGCAGATACTTTGAATAGGAACCCTACTGCTAGAATAGTTAGCCCAATAATACATGGACCTAGCCCAGAAGTTAGGTTTTCAACACCACCTACAGATAGAAGTGCAAAGATGCTTTCTAGGTTAGTTAGACCTGTGTAAGCGTATACTAGAACAGAACCTAGTAGAATTAGAGCAGATGAAAGTCCACCTAGTAGGAAGTATTTAAGACCAGCTGAAGTTGCTGATTCTGAATCTCGGTAAAGTGTTGCTAGAATGTAAACAGCAAATGATTGCAGTTCAATACTTAGGTAAATAGATACTAGATCTGCACTTGAGATTAGGAATGAAGCACCACATGTTGTGAATAGCACCATAAGAGGGTATTCAGCAATAGTAGGTACTGCTGAAAATACTGACCGTGAACCAGCCATAATAGCGTTAGTTACAGGAGCCCAAGGTAGTAGAATCATAGCACCAATGATGAAAATAAAGGTATCAATCGATTGTGAAACCGAAGATACTTGGAATAGTCCACTGTAGATACCGATACCTGAGCCAATAGCTTGGATGTCAAGGGCGTTATATGATAGCGCTGCGGCATAAAGTAGTACAATAGAAGCTACTCGAGTAAGAAGAACAGGTGAAATGTTAACATTTGGAAGCGCTACGGCTGTCATTAGTGAAAAAATACCTAAAACAAGCATTGCTATGATACAAATTATAACATATTCTCACACCTAAGTGTTCCAATATTGCCATACTGTTAATATTATTAAAAAACGAGGGGAAAACATAAGTATAAGCATCCAGAATCGAACTGGAACCGTCTACTTGGAAGGAAGACATACTAACCTTTATACTATGCTTACTTTATTATTCTCTTTTAGCGCCCTATAGGACTCGAACCCATATGAGACCGCTTCGAAGGCGGAGGCTTTGCCATTAAGCTAAAGACGCCTAGTGTGATTTTTATACAAATGAAGAGACTCGAACTCTTAAGCCATTAAAGGCACTATATCCTAAGTATAGCTCGTATACCAATTCCGACACATTTGCTTTATATGTACCACAAAGGGGATTAATCATAAAGACAATAACCTTCGTTCGTAGAACTATGAGTATAGAACTAGGAATGAAACCATAAGAGCGAATAGCCCTGTTGCTTCTGCAAGAGCGAATCCAAGAATCGCGTATGTAAATAGTTGCAATTTGTTAATGCTATATCGCTTCAATGATTCGCACCATTGATCAGACTATATTTTCTACTATTAGGTAGTTGGATTTCTAAGGGACAAAGCCCGAGTCGTTGAACGGTACCAAGGTACACGATGCTGATTAACACATGTTGTTCCAGCATTTAAACCAATTACGAGGCCAGTGAATAGTTGTCCAAACCTCGGAGTGCTGGGTTTCGAGCTGTTGATGAAATTAGAGATGAGAAAATTGATCCGATCCCGATTCCGGCTCCTGTTAGTCCGATAGCGGCTAGACCTGCTCCGACGTATTTTGCTGCTGCCATAATAAGTGTGAAAATGTTGTCAACCCTAGTACAGAATAGACTATGATAAGTACGAGTAGTCCTTTTACGACATCTCTTACTTTTAAAGTGTGCAAATATCAGCTATCATTGTAACGTGATATAATATTTGAACACTGTGTAGTGGGGTAATATGGTGGGTGTAAGTAATATGGCTAATTAGTATCACTAAGCTGAACATCTTACGATGCGTACACATGTGACCTATCAAGAGGTAGTCTACCTCTAGCCTTATATAATCTCGATTGGTAGGCTTCATGGCTTATATGCTTTCAGCCTTTATCCTTTACGTTCGTAGCTACCCAACGGTGCCAGCTTTTATGCCAACAATTGGTACACCATAGGAACGCAGATCTAAGTCCTTTCGTACTAAAGACCCGTCCGATATTGATTATTCGTTCGTGTGGAAGATAGGAACCATACTGACTCACATCGTATTGAACCCAACTCGCGTACCTTTTTAATCTGCGAACAGCAGAACCCTTCCTAGCTTGTGCACCAGGAGGATAAGGTGAGTCGACATCGAGGTGGCAAACAGCGCGGACAATGTGAACTCTCGCGCGCTATTACCCTGTTATCCCTAGCGTAACTTTTATTCCTTGAGCGATGGCTTTTCCATATAAAACCACCGGATCACTAAGTCCTACTTACGTACCTGTTTGACTTGTCAGTCTTACAGTCAAGCATGCTTATGCCTTTACACTTACTCTCGCTCTACATAGCGAATTAGTTTCCATCTAATTTAAGCATACCTTTGAAGTCCTCCGATACTCTATTGGAGGAAACCGTCCCAGTTAAACTACCCGCCAGTCGTTGTCTCCTATTAAGATAAGTTTCGTACTTAAGTCAGTAAAGGTGTTTCATTGACGTCTTACGACTCCCTTCTACTCTACATCTGACATAGCTCAAAACGACAACTGGTTATAGTAAAGCTGCATAGGGTCTTCCCGTCTACCCACACGTAAACCGCATCTTCACGGCTAATTCAATTTCACTGAGATACTGTATGAGACAGCAGAGGCATTATTACTCTATTCATGCACGACCGTATTTAGCGGACAAAGAATTTCGCTACCTTAGAATCCTTATAGTTAAGACTGTCATTGACCAGAGGTTCTGCCAGAAACGATTGCTCGCCCCAGCATTATACTCATGGCATCGGACAAGATTCAGCACCTATACAACATTGTTTCAATATAGCAGATGCCTGTGTTTTTGGTAAACAGTTATGCCTCCCGATTGTGTGCCACCATAAACATAATGTCTATGGTCATCCTTATTATCGAGTGTACGGACGCAGTTTGCCGAGTTCCTTATACAGTATTATCTCATCGCCTTAGTATACTCTACCCGAGAACCTGTGTCGGTTTAGGGTACGGTAATAAATCACATTATTTTCCTGGCCCAGTTATAACTGGACTTTCTGTGATAAACTCATCAGTAAGCAGCATTAGCCACAATACCTTAGAGGCCGTTTTAACCCATAGCTGTTTAACATTTCTATGGAACCCTTTCTCATTCGGCGAGAAGCATTATAGCTTCTTTCTACGTTACTCATGTCGGCATTATCTCTTCAGCTATGTCCAAGTAATGAAACACTACTCTTCAACCACGCTGAATGTTCCTCTACTCTAGTTTATTCCTACTGATAAAAATAAACCGGCATAGTATCGGTAAATGGTCTAAGACCCGTTAATCTTCGGCGCTATAATCCATTAGACTACTAAGTTGTTACACTTTCATTAAAAGATAGCCACTTCCGAGCTCACTTTATAGTTGTATTCGGATCATAACTTCCTTAATTTCACTTAACCATTATTTTGGGACCTTCTTCTATGCTCACGGCTGTTTCCGTCTCGACCACCCACCTTATCATGAGTAGTCTGTCTCCTCTGGACCAATTAACGTAATTCCGAGGTTAACTACCAATGGTAGAATCTCACGATCCCCCAATTGAACCTAAGCTTAGTTACCTAAACTCAAGTATGGCAATCAGTGCTGTACCTGCGTTAATCTGCTCAAAGGGCCGTACCTATATACGTTTCGAGGAATACCAGCTATATCTCTGTCAGATTGGCCTTTCACCTACAATCCTCAGCTCATTGGACAATACTGCAACATTGACCCATTCGACCTATTAACTAGTCTGGCCAAGGATAGATCACAGAGTTTCGGGTCTTATAATAGTAACTATATCCCGCACTAATAAATTAGTCAGTCGCTTTCGCTAGGGTTATTAACCTTGCTACTACTATAAACTCGCCGCAATTATATTACTCCAACACTTTCGTATTGGTTTAGACTATACCATACAGCAAATTATTATGCTGCCCGACGTGTTACTGTTAAATAGTTAAACAGTCAATTCTATGTTAGAATCAGTCGTTACAGGGCCACTAAGGCTTCCCACGGTATTGCCATTTTACAGGTTTCACCGTTAGCACAATATCTAGTATTGTACCGGCATTACTGCCATGAGTCGGTTATCGAAAGACCTTACGATCTTAAGGGGCAGGCGCATTGGTAAGAAAAATATCCTATCCAATATGCTATCCAAACACTAGTTAAAGTGTCTGGGTTGCACTACCCATTATACAAAAGGTACGATATCACAATTTTTAATTGCTCTAACTGCTTATATGATTGCTAGTTCAGAATCTATTTCACTCGTCATCGACGCTCTTTTCACCTTTCCCTCACGGTACTCTTCACTATCGCTGAATATTCATACTTAGCCTTTGAGGATGGTCCCCCAATATTCATGCAGGTTATCTCCCACACTACTTAATTAATAACTTCATCCATAACATACAGGGCTATTACCTTCTTCGGATTACCTGTTCCAAGGTATTCTGTTATAGTATGAGTTAATAGGCTAGTTTAGTTTCGCTCGCCACTACTCCTAAAGTCTCGGTTGATTTCCTTTCCTACAGCTACTTAGATGTTTCAGTTCGCTGCGTACTATATATTTGGTTTCCCTTAGGATCGCTACAGATATCTGATGACAGTAGCTTTTGGTGTTGCCACCTCCTTTCAATGAATATTCGCTAGGCATCCCTAACAATCACTTTGATTACTTACACCCAAATGTCCATATTATATTATGCTTTTATGGATAAATAATCATTAAATATTGTCCTATTTTCTACGATAATAGTTAGCACACTAGTGATCTTATATACTTAGTAGGGTGTGTTTAAATATTGAAAGGGGATTAGGTGAAAAGATAAACATAAGAACTAGTGTAGTTCGATTCTATCTCGCACGTAGCTACATGTAAGCACACAGAATACGTATGCTTGGATCAGAGACACTGCGAGTTCTAGCCCAATTAGTGCAACAAATACCGCGAATGGGATAAGTGTTACAACAGCAACTAGGATGCTAGCTGTGAATAGTTGTGCTAGGAAAGTTGAAAGGATTTTCAGTAGTGTGTGACCAGCTACCATGTTCGCAAATCATATGTATTATCGCTTATTACAAACATCAATGATTCTCACCATTGATTAGACTATATATTCTACATTGAGTAGTTAGGTTATATTTGAACACTTGGTTCTAGTCGTTGAACGTATATTATCATACGCTTCCGATTGACATGACATCTTGTTATGCGTTTCCGGAAATTTACCCAATTATCGGCCAAATGTGAATAGCCGAACACCTAGAGAAACGGCCCGAGCAAGGTAAGAGATCAGTTCGATAAGAACTAGTAGAGGTACTAGTCCTAGAGGAGTTCCAGAAGGAATGAAGTATGCAAAGAAGTGTACTCCGTGGATGCTTAGTCCAAGAACAGTAACACCTAGGAAGATCATAACTGATAGTCCAATAGCAACCATAATTGATGTTGTTACTGTGAAACCGTAAGGGATGTTACCGTTAAGGTTAGCAATAACTACAAAGAAGAATAGGCTGTAGATGAAAGGTGTGTAAATTTCGTGGGCTGGACCGATTTGGTCTTTAACCATTCCGTGGATTGATGCGTATGCGCTTTCTAGTGCAACACTCCATTTGCTTGGAATAAGTGAGTGTGAGTTGTTAGCTACGATGTGTAGTCCAAGAACTAGGAACACTGTAATAATTGCGTATAGACCTAGGTTTGTAAGTGCTAGGTTAAAATCACCTAGAATAGGAGCAGTAATTTGGAAAAACGGTACTACTTCGAATTGTTCTAGAGGTGAGTTAATAAAGATGTTATGGATCATAATTAGTGTGAAAAAATGTAGATAAACTTTTATGTTTCATAGGTGTCCAAATAGACTACCCGAAATATTCGACAAATGTCGTGTGGGGGTTTGATTAAAAATTATCTATCAGCATCAGATTCCTCTAACACTACCTTGTTTCGACTTCAGATCAATCAAAGTAGGCGACTCGTAACCATCGGTTATAATGCAATTACCCTTAGGTGCTTATAGCTGTTTATATGCATTAAACTTCAGTCTACTTCATCACTTTTCTTCTCTCAACCCGTGACGAGCGGTTAGTACACTTCTAAGATTTAGTTTCACCGTGCCGTGGTGATGCACGATTACTCGGAATTCCTACTTCATATGAGCGAGTTCCAGCTCACAATCCGTACATTAACATATTTTGATGGTTAGCTCCTTCTTTCGAGATTGCATCACTCTGTCTATGTTCTTGTGGCACGTCTATAGCCCACACCATAAGGGCCATGAGGGCTTGTCATAGTCCTCCTAAATTCACTCTTTATCAGAATGAGACTGCAAGGTATAAACTTACAGTGAGGATTGCGTTAGTTCAACGGAATTAACCTTAGGCCTTACTAGCACTAACTGGCGACAGCCATGCAGCACCTGTACATGTCATCTTTTCAGATATTGACAGTATGCAAGATGTGGTAAGATTGTACGCGGATTATCGTATTAAATAACATGCTTCACTCCGTTTGCTTAGAAGCCGTCTAATTATTTGTATTTCGGTCATGCGACTATACTATACAGGTGGCAGATTTAACGCGTTAGCATTAAGACTAGCTAGATATAACTAATCTTGAATCTGCATCGTTTACAGCTAGGAGTACTGGAGTATCTAATTCCTATTCATGCCCTAGCCTTCGTACCTTACCGTCAGTCTTTACTTAGTAGAATGCTTTCGCCGTTGGTTCTCCCCCTAGTATCATAAGATATCAGCCCTTCTCTAGGTATTGTTTCTACTTCCATTAGACTCTAGTGATAACATCACCGGCTACGTACCCTTTACACCAATTTATAACTCCGATGGGTTGCCCTCTCTGTCTTACCGCGTCTGCTGGCACAGAATTTGGACAGGACTATTAAAACTTAGATCATCATTCAAAAGTTTGTTATCGAATATTCGAATCTAGGTTACTGGTTCACACGTTAGTGCATTGACCAATATTCTTCACTGCTGCGCATCGATTGATGCTTTGGACTTTTTCATTTCCAATGTCGAGTTTAAGACTTTCATCCTACTCTTCCTCTCGTAGGCTTGTTAAGCATTACCTCACCAACTACCTGTTAGGCATTGAGCGGATCTCAAGACGGGGTTAACCCTTTAATATATCCATGATTCGCATAGATCTTGAGGCACCTTCCCAATGATACTGACCAGTACGCCATGATCACTAAATGTGTACATACGACTTGCATGTGTTAAATACCTAGATACCCATCCGGATGTGCCATAATTAAACACTTACTATTTATTCTCCTATTCGGAGATTCAGTATATTTATAATTACAATATACCTTATTATATGTCACCTGACATTATTCTCTTTTAGTAATAATTTTTACATAATTCGGATTAAAAAGGATTCGAACCTCTGTATGCTTGCGCATAACCGTATTTCAAGTACGGCGCCTTAAACCACTTGGCTATTAATCCTTGATCTCTAGTATCGCTTTCTTTTAGACAAATATTTCAACACTAGAGATTGTGCTGATGTTATGAACTTATAGTATTAAACTACAGTTTTGTGATGTATACTCGTGTTACAAACAGTTGTACAAAGTATGGTAGAATGTAAACTGACATTACGTAAGTAATTGTAAACAGTGCTACTAGTGCAAATGTGATTTGGTTCACAAAGTAGAATGGTAGTAGTTGTGGCATAGTGTGCAAATATCGTATTAGCCCTACGTTAAGGACAGTCCGTATAGACGTAATTAGTTGATCGGGGAGTTATTTGTATTGTTATTAATTAGTTATAGTGTCGTCACTTATAGCATATCCTATTTACATAAGAATACTCTAAGCGTTAAATAGTGTAATTCATAGAACTATGATTGTACAGGCATCATGTTGTAAGCATGGAATGGAGTTGGGCTTGGCAGTGTCCATTCTAGTGATGTGCTTGATGATGCTGATTCTGTTAGGTATGATGGAGTGCTCATAAAGAAAGCAGGTACTCCCCAAGGGTTAGCTGATGCAGCTGGTTGGTTCACTAGCATATCGTAGATTGTGTACAGGAAGATCGCTGTAGCAACCACAGAAATGATAGATCCGATTGAACTAATGTAGTTCCATCCTTCAAATGCGTCTGCGTAATCAGGGATTCGACGTGGCATACCGGCTAGTCCTAGGAAGTGTTGCATAATATTATCGCTATAACCAATTACTCAATCAGTATGAATAACGGATCACTGCTACATCAATAGTTTTCACTATTGTTTAGACCATATAATCATATAACAATATATGGGAGGTTGTGGTCGTTGAAGTTCCATTAATTTAATGGATACATGCTGATTGTGATTTATCATATTCCAGCAGTTAAGCTCCTTAATATGCCCCAACTCGAGGCATGAATGTAGTGTTTACACCGATGAACATTGTCCAGAAGTGAACTTGTCCGAGTGTTTCGCTGTACATTTTTCCTAGGATTTTAGGTGCCCAGTAGTAGAATCCGGCAAAGATTGAGAATACAGCACCCATTGATAGAACGTAGTGGAAATGTCTTACTACGTAATAAGTGTCGTGCATTGCTACATCCATAGATGCGTTTGCTAGAACTACTCCTGTTAGTCCACCAATAGTGAATAGAGCTACGAATCCTAGTGCGAATAGCATAGGTGTTGTGAATCGGATTGATCCACCGTAACATGTTCTTAGCCATGAGAATACTTTAATACCTGTAGGTACTGCAATAATCATTGAGGCCGCTGTGAAGTAAGCTCGTGTATCAACATCAAGTCCTACTGCGTACATGTGGTGAGACCATACGATGAATCCAAGAATAGCAATTGATGCAACTGCGTAAACCATTCCTAGGTATCCAAATACTGGTTTACCTGAGAATGCTGGAATAACGTGTGAAATCATACCGAATCCAGGGATAATCATTAGGTATACTTCTGGGTGCCCAAAGAACCAAAACAGATGTTGGTATAGAACTGGGTCACCTCCACCAGCTGGGTCGTAGAATGAAGTGTTGAAGTTTCGATCTGTTAGGATCATTGTAATTCTACCAGCAAGTACTGGAATACATAGAATAACGATAACAGATTGGATTAGCATTGCCCACACGAAAAGAGGCATTTTGTGTAGAGTCATACCTGGTGCTCGCATGTTAATGATTGTTACAATGATGTTCATTGCCCCAAGCATTGATGAAATACCTGAAAGGTGTAGAGCGAAGATAGCTAGGTCAACAGCACCTCCTGAATGTGATTGTACACCAGCAAGAGGTACGTAAACTGTCCATCCTGTACCGGCTCCTTGTTCTACGAATACACTGGCTACAATTAGCACAAGAGCAGGAATAAGACAGTAAGTATTATCAAGAGAGTTCTTATTAGTAACTTTCGCTACTAGCTAGACTATGTCATTGTCATAATAGACTGACTCGCACTTTAAGCATTTAAGCTAGTCGTTGAACGAACATTGTTCGCTGCATAATTACCTTAGATAAGGTTTCTTTGCAATTCACAGAGTTAAAGGACTCTTAAATTAATCCAGAATGAGATGTTGTTCAGTCGAGGGAACGCCATATCTGGAGCCCCAATAAGAACTGGAACCATGTAGTTAGCGAAACCAGACATTGTAGGTACTACCATGAATAGAACCATGATAAGACCGTGCGCAGTGATGATAACGTTGAATACTTGGTTGTTTCCCGCAAGGAATTGGCTACCTGGTGCAGATAGTTCTAGACGGATAAGAATTGAGAAGGCTGTACCAATAAGTGCAGTAAAGATACCGTACATTAGGTAAAGTGTTCCAATGTCTTTAGCGTTAGTTGAGAATAACCACCGTGTAAGCAT